GTTACTTTAGTGATGCTTGTATATAATATTCTGTCAAAATATTGGGGAAGTACGGGGCCCCCTTGTGGAAAACTAAAGCTTTGTTTAAGGGGGCCCTGAAAATGAAAAAAAACAATGGGTACAAGGAGGCTTAAAATTTAAGTTTTCGGGGTAGACACATGCCAAATTTTTTTTTTAGCGTCAATTCCGGGGGGGTGATTGAGTAAAGCTACTAAAATTCCTGGTGTGGGGGGGAAGGGGGGGTGTCGAAAAAAAAAGGTGGAAAAATAGTAAGAGGGGGAGGAAAATAGAGGGCAAGATGTCCGACTAGCATACATTTATATGGCATCATTAGAGAGGATGGGATACTTAACGCGGGCATGTGTTGTCCTACCTGTCAATTTGTGCGGGTTCCCCCACTCAGAGTAGCCAGAGGAAAGGTTTTTAAAACCACAAATGCCTCAACAGTTCAGACCAGGTAAGGTTAAGAACTCTGCGGGTACTTAGCACGCATAGGAGGGTTACCTTTTAAAGTGCATTTTGAGCGTCTCTTAGTTAAAAGTCCATAGATTCGGTACTACCGGTTACCTCTTAAAGGTCAATCGCAACCACTCTACAATTTATGACCGGGGGAAGGTAAGATCCCCCAAGCTGAGATTTCATTAACTAGGTCTCATTAAGGTACGAATGCCGCAGCTGCAAGTGCTGCTAGTTGAGTATGAGGGGTAGTATTAAGGAATATTTATGAGGCAAACGGTTAGCTCCGGTTAAGCTTAAGGTGTATTTAATTAATAAACCAGTGAAAGTTGATTATTAATTTTTGGTAACAGGGGATAGATATATCTTCGTACCAAGGGAAGGCTACACGATAATTTAATGGGCGATTTGCAAGCAGGATAGTGGGAGGGAGGTGATGTAAATATATAGGTTGTTGTTTAAGAATTATAGCATAAGGAAAATCATTATCTTATCAAAGTTGATGATGGTGGGTTGATGAAGCAATTGGATGTTTATTGGTTATGATATGCTGTTACTTTGAAAGAACTGAAGGATACAAACTGGTATTGTCTAAGAAGAACCGTTACCATGCATTTTTTAGGCGGTGCCAGTAGTTTTGTTTGGAAATTAATAGGGAATGTCAAAGAAAAGGTTGGAAAATTAAGAAATTTGTTGGGAAATGGTAAGAATGAGGACAATATATTAATGTTGATAAAACATTAATGTCCTAACCTATGAGGTAAATAGATCATAGGGGATTATACATATAATGGTTAATGTACCATGGGGTAAATAAATTTATGCTCTATGTACATAGCGTCTTGCAACTGCTGAAAATATGGAAATCTTCCAACTGCTAATTACAGTCGAAGTAACTTATTTTCTGCAAAACCGGTTACGGGGAATATTAGAACAAAAATAAAAAAGTAAATTACTGAAGCTACTTGTCCCACCATGATGTACGGGTCTTCTACAGGTTGTCCACCGATTCATGTAAGGATAAATGTGTTTGCTACTAGACTTCAGAATAAAATTTTTGTGGCGGGGCGAAATATTAGGCTACGGAGTTTTGAGGTGTGGATAATGGGGAGAATAAATAGAACAAGAATAGAAAAAAGGAGGGCTAAGACCCCGCCTAATTTATTAGGGATAGATCGAAGGATGGCATAAGCGAATAGAAAGTATCATTCTGGTTTGATGTGAGGCGGGGTAACAAGGGGGTTGGCGGGGGTAAAGTTGTCCGGGTCCCCTAGAATGTTGGGGGCGAAGGTAGACAAAGAGGCCAGGGCTGCTAATATAACAGCAAACCCAAAGACATCTTTGTAAGAATAGTAAGCGTGGAATGGTACTTTGTCTGGGTTGGGGTTGAGGCCTGTTGGGTTTGAAGATCCTGTTTGATGAAGAAATAGGAGGTGGATTATGCTAGCTCCTGCAATGGCAAAGGGTAAAATAAAGTGAAAGGTAAAGAATCGTGTAAGAGTAGCGTTGTCTACTGAGAAGCCCCCTCAGATTCATTGAACCAGGTCCCCTCCGATGTAGGGGGCTGCTGATAGGAGGTTCGTGATTACTGTTGCACCTCAAAAGGATATTTGTCCCCATGGAAGTACGTATCCTACAAAAGCAGTTGCTATAACTAAGAAGAGAAGAATAACTCCAATGTTTCAGGTTTCTTTAAATATATATGAGCCATAGTAAATGCCTCGTCCGATGTGAAAGTAGATGCAAATAAAAAAGAAAGAAGCGCCATTGGCGTGAAGGTTACGGAGAAGTCATCCGTAGTTTACATCTCGACAAATGTGGGCCACTGATGAAAAGGCTATTGATGTGTCTGCTGTATAGTGTATCGCTAGGAAGAGTCCTGTGGCAATTTGGGCAATTAGGCATACCCCTAGGAGGGAGCCAAAATTTCATCATGATGATAGGTTGACTGGTGCAGGTAGGTCTACGAATGAGCTGTTAACAATTTTTAGGGCTGGGTGGGTTTTACGAATTGCGGGGGCCATTGTTCTTGTAGTTGAATGACAACAGTAGTTTTTCAGGCTATTGGTCCAGGTTAAAGTCCTGGCAGGAATAAATGTTTTTTGAAGTAGTGTTATTAGTAGGTTTTATGGCTGTGGCTTCAAATCCTTCACCTTATTATGCTGCCTTAGGTTTGGTGGTTGGAGCTGGTTCAGGTTGTTTAATGTTAGTAAACGGGGGGATAACATTTTTATCTTTGGTGTTGTTTTTGGTTTATCTTGGGGGAATAATAGTGGTGTTTGCTTATAGTGCTGCTTTGGTAGCCGAACCTTATCCAGAGGCTTGAGGTAGTGTGTGAGTTTTAAGTTATATTGTGGTTTATATAGTGGTATTAGTGTGTGGGTGGTTGTTATGAGGTGGGGGGTTGGTAAAAGAGAAGGTTTTTGAACTGCAAGGGGTGAAAGTCGGTTTGGGTTTAGGCGAGTGATGAGGGGTGTCTGGTATTTTTGCAGAAGGAGGTTGGGTATTATTTTTTGGGGGTTGAGCCTTATTGTTAACACTGTTTGTTGCTTTAGAGGTAGTTCGGGGCCATTATAGTGGTGCCTTGCGAGCTGTAAGGTAATAATAGATAATGTAAGAGTTAGAACAAAGATTGAGAGGTAAATTTTGATAAGGCCTGTTTGGGTGTTTTGAAGGGTCTTAATGGGGGGCAGTTGAGAGGTGGTTAATCCTTTGGGCCCAGCTTTTTCTAGTCAAATGGTGTCTAATAGGTGGGAGGCAATGCGAAGTCCTGAGTTTAAGGTTGATGATGGGAGAAGGCGGTGAAGTACACTCATATAAAATGAGGTGTCAAATTTTTTGGATCAGGCATGTGTGTTAGATGGAGAAGAGGATCATGATAATTTTGCAATGTCAATTGCAATCAAAAATGCTAGGATTGTGATAATTAGGGCTGTAAGTTTTATCAGTATCGGCATAGTGTGGGTTACAGGGTTATTTGGGATAATTAGTTGAAAAATGAAAATACCTGCAATAATGCTTCCAGTTGCTAGACGTTTAAGAGGGTTAATAATTAGGGGGTTATTTTCGTTAGAAATAATAATAGGGTTTGTGCGAGGGTGGTAGAGAGAGGCAAAGAAGATAAGTCGGAGACTATAGATGGCAGTAAATGAAGTAGCAATAATGGTCAAAGTTATTGCTCAAGAGTTAGCAAGTGATGAGGTTGAGGCTTCAACAATAGCGTCTTTGGAAAAAAACCCAGCTAGGTAGGGAGTTCCTATGAGGGCTAAGCTGCCAATAGAAACACAGGATATAGTAATTGGGAGTATAGTGTGGAGTCCTCCTATTTTTCGAATATCCTGCTCATCATTTAAATTGTGGATAATTGATCCAGAACATAAGAAAAGCATGGCTTTGAAGAATGCGTGGGTGCAAATGTGGAAAAATGCAAGGTGTGGGAAATTTAATCCGATCGCTACTATTATTAATCCAAGTTGGCTGGAGGTAGAGTAGGCAATGATTTTTTTAATATCATTTTGTGTTAGGGCACATGTTGCTGCAAATGCAGTTGAGATTGCCCCCAGGCAGAGGCAAGTTGTAAGTGCAGTTTCGTTAGTTTCAAGAAGTGGGTGAATGCGGACTATAAGAAAGATTCCTGCTACGACCATTGTGCTAGAGTGGAGAAGGGCTGAAACAGGGGTAGGCCCTTCTATAGCTGAGGCAAGTCATGGGTGAAGGCCAAATTGGGCGGATTTGCTTGCTGCTGCCGTGATTATAGCAATTAGAAGGGGGGTTGATAGGCTTAATGAGAAGATGTGTGGAAGATCAAGGGATCCGAGGTTTATTAGTAATCATGATATTGCGAATAGGAATCCGATGTCTCCAATGCGATTGTATAGGACTGCTTGTAGTGCTGCTGTGCCTGCATTGCTGCGGGCATGATATCATCCAATTAGTATAAAGGACATAATACCTACACCCTCCCAGCCCATAAATAAAACGAATATGTTTCCTGCTACTACAAGAATGATTATTGCTGTTAGGAAAACAAGGAGGTATTTGAAGAAAGTGTTGATTTTTGGGTCTGAGTGCATATACCAAATTGAAAACTCTAAGATATTTCATGTCACAAATAAAGCTACGGGGGTAAAAATAATGGAGTATAGGTCGAACTGGAGGGAAATACTAATGTGTGATGAGCCGAGGGATAATCACTGTCAAGTTAAGAAAATGGACTCGGAGTCTTGGTTAGAGAATAATATAAGGGGGATAATAGAAATAAAGAAGGCCGTTTTTACCCCTGTCTTTGTATAATGGTGAAAGTTTTCAGATATTGAGAGTGTTAACGGCAGGAGAATTGAGATAAGGGTTAAGATTAAGCATGAGGAGGTGACCAGGAGGAGGTCCATGACTTTGAGCTGATGGTGACAGTTAAAAGTTTCGAGCAGGCCACGGAATTGAACCGTGGTAACGAGGAATTAGCAGTTCTCGATTACCCAGACAAGCTCGGTGAACAGAGAGATATTAACTCTCATTTTTAGGACCACAACCTAAGGTTTTATGTTAAAACTATGTTCACAGCAGAAGATTAGTTCAGGGTTAAGAATAAATATTAAAGCGGGGGCAGAATGGAGGAGGAGAAGGGAGTGTTCACGGATTTGAAATGGGAAGAGAGTTTTTAGGTGAAGGGGGGTAGGTCCTCGTTGTGTTGATCAAAGGGTGTACAAGGTATAGGCAGTAGTCAGAATAAGGTTTAGGGCCACGAAGATAAATGCTGGGGATGATCAGTTGTAGAGAGCAGCTATAATTAGTAATTCTCCAGAAAAGTTCACTGATGGTGGGAGGGCTATATTAAATAGAAGAATCGTTAGTCATCACAGGCCGGCTAAAGGAAAAATTAGAAGAGCCCCTCGGAGTAAAATTATAGTACGACTATTGGTGCGTTCATATATAGTATTTGCTAGGCAGAATAGAGCTGAGGATGTAAGGCCGTGGGCAATTATTATAACTATGGCCCCGGCATAGCTTCATGGGGTGTGAATTAGGGCTGCAGCAATTACAAGATTTATGTGACTTACTGAGGATATAGCAATTAAGGATTTTAGGTCAGTTTGGCGTATACAAAGAATAGCTGTAGCTAAAACTCCAAACATAGCAATAAACATGAAGATTTTAGTGTTAGGCAGAGAATTTTCTGGGAGTATTATTGAAAGACGCATAATTCCGTAACCGCCAAGTTTTAGAAGGGTTCCAGCAAGAATTATAGACCCGGCAATTGGGGCTTCTACATGGGCTTTGGGGAGTCAGAGGTGGAGGCAGTATATAGGTATTTTTACTAAAAATGCTAAATTACATGTGGCTCAAAATAACCCTGAATAAGATTGTGTGTCCAATGATAGGGAAGAAGATTGAAGAAGAGGTGTGTGTAAGGAGCCTAATGTTGAATAAAAGTTAAGAAGAAAAATTAGAAGGGGGATTGCGCCCACTATTGTATAAAAAGCAAGATATATACCTGCTTCAAGGCGACGCTCTTGGGCACCTCAACGAGTGATAATAATTATTGTTGGAATTAGTGAGGCTTCAAAAAAAATAAAGAACAATATTAAATCTGATGCAGTAAAAGCTAAGAGGGTTGTAAGTTGTAAGAAAGCTGCATTGGCGATATATGTTCGTTGGCGTGGAATGGGTTCTTTAGTCAATTTGCTTTGGCTAGCTAAGATAGTTAGGGGAAATAATCAGCAAGAAAGAATAGCAAGTGGGCCTGACAGCGAGTCGATTAGGAAAAAGTTGTCAGAGAAAGAAAATCCTTGCAGAAAAAACCAGGTGATAGAGAGAAAAGATACTAAAAACCCCTGTAGGGTAATAGATGGTCATAGAGTTTTTTTGGAAAAAAGGAAGCTAGTAATTAAGATGGTGGATCATGCGGTAATAATAGTTAACATCGTAGTAAGTTTAGCGTTTTTAAGTTGTCGTTACCATGAGCGCGTGCTGTAGCAATTATTAGTGAAAGTCCTATAGCAGCCTCGCAAGCTGAAAGGGTGAGTATAATTAGTGGGGCTAAGGCTATAGATGGTGAAAGGTAGTTTGGTCAGATGGCTAAACCAATAAAAATGGTTAATATCATAGCTTCAAGGCAAAGAAGGGCTGATAGTAGGTGGGTTCGATGAAAGGCTAGGCCAAGTAGGGCAATAAAGAACGTTGTAATAAAAGTTGAAACCATGTAGGAGAACTATGGGGTTGAACCATAATTAGATGAGCCGAAATCAGCTGTCTTAGTTGGACTAGTTCTCCACTCTGCTCACTCTAAGCCACCTTGTAATCACTCATAGATAAGACCAAGTGTAAGTAGGATAAGAATAATTGATGCTCAGAAAATGGTGTGTGTTGGAAGGGGGAGTTGTATTGCTCACGGGGATGGGAGTAGGAGAGCAATTTCCAAGTCAAAAAGAAGGAAAAGAATAGCAACTAGAAAAAAGCGCATAGAATATGGGAGGCGTGCTGAGCCGAGGGGGTCAAATCCGCATTCGTAGGGAGAAAGTTTTTCTGTGTCGGGGTTTATGGCTGGAAGTCAAAAACTAACAGCTGCTAAAATAATTGAAAGAAGAAAAGCAGTAAGAACATAGGTAAACATTATTTTCTCCTGGGGTTAAACCAAGGCTAGGTGGTTGGAAGCCACCTGTACTAGTTATACTAAGAAAATTATGAGCCTCATCAGTAAATTGAGACATATAGGAATAGTCAAACAACGTCTACGAAGTGTCAGTATCATGCTGCGGCCTCAAAGCCAAAATGGTGTTGAGATGTGAAATGGAAGTTGATTTGGCGTAGAAGGCAGGTCAGAAGGAAAATTGATCCAATGATGACATGAAGGCCGTGAAAGCCTGTAGCAACAAAAAAGGTTGACCCGTAAATACCATCAGCGATAGTAAATGGGGCTTCATAATATTCTATAGCCTGTAGAAGGGTGAAGTAAGCCCCGAGAGTAATTGTTAGGGCAAGGGATTGAATAGCACCTTTACGGTCGCCCTGCATAATACTATGATGGGCCCATGTTACTGAAACCCCTGATGCCAGGAGCACTGCAGTATTAAGAAGTGGGACTTCAAATGGGTCTAGTGGGGTAATGCCTGCTGGAGGTCAGCATTCTCCAATTTCAGGGGTAGGTGAGAGGCTAGCGTTATAAAAAGCTCAAAAAAACCCAATAAAAAAGAAAACTTCTGATGTGATAAATAAAATTATGCCATATCGGAGTCCTTTTTGAACTGGGGGTGTGTGGTGGCCTTGAAATGTTCCTTCTCGAACGACGTCTCGTCATCATTGGAACATTGTTAAGAGCATGAGAACAAGGCCTAGGGTTATTAGAATTGTTGAGTTAAAGTGAAATCATATGGCAAGACCAGAGGTCAGAAGGAATGCGGCTGCGGCGCCGGTTAGGGGTCATGGGCTTGGGTCAACTATGTGATATGCATGTGCTTGGTGGGCCATAAGTGTTTTCTTGAAGGTAGAGGCTAAGTAGAAGGACAAAGACGTAGGCTTGAATCATTGCTACTGCAATTTCTAGAATTGTTAATAGTAGAAGGGCAATGAATGTTAAGGATGAGATAAATATAGATGTTGATGCTATAGCTATTGTGGCTATAGAAATTAATTGAATTAGCAGGTGTCCTGCAGTTAGGTTAGCTGTAAGTCGGACTCCAAGTGCTAGTGGTCGAATGAGGAGGCTAATTGTTTCAATAATAATTAGAATGGGGATGAGGGGGGCTGGGGTTCCTTCAGGCAGGAGGTGTCCAAGAGAGGCTGTAATTTGGTTTCGAAAGCCAATGGCTACTGTTGCAAGTCATAGGGGTACTGCTAAACCAAGATTTAGGGATAGTTGTGTTGTAGGTGTAAATGTGTATGGAAGAAGGCCAAGTAGATTTATGCCTAGAATAAATACTATAATAGAGGTAAGTAAAAAGGCTCACTTATGACCTGGGGTATTAAGAGGAAGAAAAATTTGTTTAGCGAATGTTTTTACAAATCAGGATTGAACGGCAATTAGGCGGTTAGGAAGTCATCGGTCTGAGGGGGTTGGGAACAGAAGTCATGGGACTATTATTGCAATGAGAATAAGTGGGATACCTAGCAAGGTTGGGGAAGAAAATTGACTAAATAGATTTAGGATCATGGTCAGGTTCAGTTTTGGTGTGAGGTTTTTGTAGAGGTTAGTGATGGATCATTAAGGGTTTTATGGTTAAGGATTTTTTTAGGGGCAAGTGAAATAATAATTAGTCATGAAGCAGAAAAGATAAAAAATCATGGGTCTGGCAGTAGTTGAGGCATCCATTAAGGGTGGTTGGAAGCACCTATCTACAGCTTAAAAGGCTGTCGCTGTCCTATAGCTTCTTAATGAAGAATCTTGTGAAATTAGGGATCAGTTTAAAAAGTCTGGTACTGGAAGCGCTTCAACAACAATAGGTATGAAGCTATGATTTGCCCCGCAGATTTCTGAGCATTGACCATAATAAACCCCTGGTCGGGAGATAAGGAATGAGGCTTGATTTAAACGTCCTGGAATTGCGTCTGTTTTTACGCCAAGTGATGGGACTGCCCATGAGTGAAGAACATCGTCCGCCGTAATAATAATTCGTGTTGCTATGCCAATTGGGGTCACTATGCGGTTATCTACTTCTAGAAGGCGAAATTGTCCGGGGGTTAGATCTTTAGTGGGGATTATGTAGGAGTCAAAGTTTAAGTTTGCAAAGTCTGAATATTCATAGCTTCAATACCATTGGTGGCCGATGGCTTTTACAGTGATGTCTGGGTTGCTAATTTCGTCTATAAGGTAGAGAATTCGTAGGGAGGGGAGTGCAATAACAATTAAAATAATGGCTGGCATAATGGTTCAGACCATTTCGATTTCTTGGGCATCAATTGTATTGGTGCTGGAGAGTTTAGTAGTTATAAGAGATGTAATGATGTATAATACAAGGGTGCTGATTAAAAAAACGGCTATTAGAGTGTGGTCATGAAAGTGGAGAAGTTCTTCTATAATTGGAGATGCTGCGTCTTGGAATCCTAGCTGTGTTGGGTGTGCCATAAAGAGGTGCACAGGGGTTTAACCTATAATTATGTCTTGACAAGGCATTATTATTATTTAATTAGCGCCTCAAAGAAAGTGACAGAGAGGATATGTGTCTGGCTTGAAACCAGGGTATGGGGGTTCAATTCCCTCCTTTCTCGATTAATTTTAATAGAGAAGGTAGATTCTTCAAATGTGTGGTAGTGAGGGGGAAAGCCTAATAATCATTCAACGTTAGTTGATGTGAGTTCGGCATTAGAGAATAAACGTTTTGCCGAGAAGGCTTCTCAAATAATAAACATTATTAGTACTACCGCAACTAGGGAAATCAGCGACCCGATAGATGACACCGTATTTCACAGGGTGTAGGCGTCTGGGTAGTCGGAATAGCGTCGAGGTATACCAGCAAGCCCTAAGAAGTGTTGAGGGAAAAATGTTAAGTTTACCCCTACGAATATTACCCCAAAGTGGATTTTGGTTCAGGATTGGTGGAGGGTAAATCCTGTGAACAGTGGAAATCAGTGGACGAAACCGGCTATGATGGCAAATACTGCTCCTATAGAAAGGACGTAGTGGAAGTGTGCTACAACGTAGTAGGTATCATGTAAGACAATGTCAATAGATGAGTTGGCAAGTACAATTCCGGTTAAGCCTCCTACGGTAAACAGGAAAATAAAGCCTAAGGCTCACAATATTGGGGCCTCTCATTTAATAATGCCTCCATGCATTGTGGCTAGTCAACTAAAGACTTTTACACCTGTTGGGATAGCAATGATTATTGTTGCAGAAGTGAAGTAGGCTCGTGTGTCTACATTAAGGTCTGTGGTGAACATGTGGTGGGCTCAGACAATAAAACCAAGAAGTCCAATTGACATTATTGCTCAGACCATGCCCATATAGCCGAAGGGTTCTTTTTTGCTTGAGTAGTAGGCGACAACATGAGAAATAATGCCGAACCCTGGAAGAATAAGAATATAAACTTCTGGGTGCCCAAAAAATCAGAACAGGTGTTGGTATAAGACCGGGTCACCACCACCAGCTGGGTCAAAGAATGTTGTATTGAGGTTGCGGTCGGTTAAAAGTATCGTAATGCCTGCGGCAAGAACAGGGAGGGAAAGTAGAAGAAGAACGGCTGTAATTAGAACAGATCAGACAAATAAGGGTGTTTGGTACTGAGTTACCGATGGGGGTTTTATGTTAATAATTGTGGTAATAAAATTGATTGCCCCGAGGATAGAGGATACCCCAGCTAAGTGTAGGGAGAAAATGGTTAGGTCTACTGATGGGCCAGCGTGAGCTAGGTTCCCTGCTAGAGGGGGATAGACTGTTCAGCCAGTTCCGGCCCCGGCTTCGACTGCAGATGAGGCTAGAAGAAGGAGAAATGAGGGGGGAAGAAGTCAAAAACTTATATTGTTTATACGAGGGAATGCCATGTCAGGGGCTCCAATTATTAGTGGGACTAATCAGTTCCCGAAGCCGCCAATTATAATTGGCATGACCATGAAGAAAATTATTACAAAAGCATGAGCAGTAACGATGACATTATAAATCTGGTCGTCACCTAGTAGAGTCCCGGGTTGGCTAAGTTCTGCACGGATTAGGAGGCTAAGGGCAGTTCCCACCATGCCGGCTCAGGCACCAAAAACTAGATATAGGGTGCCAATGTCTTTATGATTGGTTGAAAATAATCAGCGGGTAATTATCACAGGTAGGGTGGCCGAGCAGGCGGCGGACTGTAGTCCCGAAGACGGAGGTTTAAGCCCTCCCCTTATCATGGCCCCGTGGTGTTAACATGTGTGGTTGCAAACCACGAGACGCAGAATAATTCCTGCCGGGGCTTCTCCCGTTTTTTTATAAACCGGGAGAAGTAGAATGAAGCTCGCTGGATGGAGTGTTTAGCTGTTAACTAAAATATTACGGGATCGAGGCCCGTCTTTCTAGTGGTTTGGAAAGGCTTTATCTTAATGAAAGTTCCTGAGTTGCATTCAGGAGATGTGGGTTAGTGTCCCGCAGGTCTTACAGAAACTAGAAGAGTTTAACTTCTACTGAGGGCTTTGAAGGCCCTTGGTCTGATTATCCTAAGTTCCTATAGAATAGACATGATTGTTGATGATATTGGAAGAAAAAGTAGAGCCGCGATAGTTATGATGGTCATAGGTAGGGAATTAGCTGAGGAGTGTCATGAGGCTACTGATGATGAAGAATTTGGGGGGAGGGTTAAGGTTATGACGTAGGTAAGTCGAATGTAAAAGTATAGGGCTAGAAGGGATGCCAGGAGAATAGTTCCTGCTAGAATTGAGGAGTTTTGTTTAATAAGTTCTATAGAGATAAGTAGTTTGGGGGCGAATCCTGTTAGAGGTGGGAGTCCTCCTAGCGAAAGTAGAATAAGTATTGATGATGTTGTGGCGGCTGGGGCTTTTGGTCAAGAGGTAGATAGTTGTGAAATTTTTGTTGTATTTAAAAATATTAGGGAAATAAATATAGCGGAAGTTATTATAATATAAATAATAAAATTAAATATGGTTAAGTCTGGATTAAGCTTAAGAATTAGGATTATTCAGCCTAGGTGGCCAATAGAAGAAAATGCTATAATTTTTCGCAGTTGTGTTTGGTTAATGCCACCTCACCCCCCAACGATAATTGAGATTAGGCTAATAATGACTATAAGTTGAAGATCACAGGTTTTTGAGACTTGAATAAGTAAGGTTATTGGGGCGATTTTTTGTCAGGTAGATAAAATAAGGCCAGTGGAAAGGGGGATTCCTTGAATAACCTCTGGTATTCAGAAGTGAAGTGGGGCTAGCCCTAGCTTTATTGCTAAAGCAATTGAGACTGGCACAGTTAGTGAGGGAGATGTTAATAGAATGTCTCATTCACCCTGGGTTCATGAATTTACTATTGTGGAGAATAAAATTAGGGCTGAAGCTGCTGCTTGTGTTAAAAAGTATTTAGTTGCAGCTTCAATGGCACGTGGGTGTGGGGTTTTTGTTATGAGGGGGATAATAGCCAGGGTATTAATTTCTAGCCCAATTCATGCTAGAAGTCAGTGGTAGCTAGCTAGAGTAATTGTGGTTCCGGTTGCTAGACTTGATAAAAAAATAAATGAAGCAAGAGGTGACATTAGTAAAGGAAGGGGTTTAACCAACATTTTTGGGGTATGGGCCCAAAAGCTTTTTTAGCTGACTTTACTAGAAAGTAGTATAGGGGAAGTACAGAGGGTTTTGATCTCTCAGGCACAGGTTCAATTCCTGTTTTTCTAAGGAAGTGATGGGTATTAATCCATATGATCCTCCCTATCAAGGAGGCCCTTTCTTTCAGGCACACTTCCATGTTGCTGGGGGTAAGATAAGAAATGAGATTGGAATTGAGATTTGTCAGATGGTGAAGGCAAGGGTAATTGGTAAAAAGTTTTTTCAAACTAGGTGTATCAATTGATCATAGCGAAATCGTGGGTATGAGGCTCGAACTCAAAGGAAGGCTATTGAGAGGGTGGCAGCTTTGGTTATTAGGAGAATAGTTGATATAGGAAGGAGAATAGATGAATTAATAAAGAGAATGATTGTTAGCGTATTTATCATTAAAATATTAGCATACTCTGCCAAAAAAAATAGGGCAAATGGTCCTCCTGCATATTCTACATTGAAGCCGGAGACAAGTTCTGATTCGCCTTCAGTGAGGTCAAATGGGGCTCGATTGGTTTCAGCTAGGGAGGATACATATCATATTATAGCTAGAGGTCAGATTGGAAGAAGAAGTCATGTGTGGTGTTGTGTAATGGAAAAGTTATTAAGGGTGAAATTTCCGACAAGAAAAACTGCAGACAAAATAATTAAGGCCAAGGTGACTTCGTAAGAGATTGTTTGGGCTACGGCTCGTAAGGCCCCAATAAGGGCGTATTTAGAGTTTGAGGCTCAACCGGAGCCTAAAATTGTGTACACCATAAGACTAGAGATGGCGAGAATGAAGAGGATGCTTAGGTTTATGTCTGAAAATGAGAGGGGTATAGGGAAAGGGGTTCATAGAATTATAGCTAAGGCTAGTGCTAGTGTGGGGGCCAGGAGGAAGAGGACTTGGGAGGATGTAGCGGGGCGAATTGGCTCTTTAATAAACAATTTAATTCCGTCGGCAATAGGTTGAAGTAACCCATAAGGTCCTACGATGTTTGGGCCTTTACGGTGTTGCATGTAGCCTAGGACTTTGCGTTCAATAAGGGTGAAGAAGGCAACTGCAAGGAGAATGGGGGCAATAAATAGAAGTGGGAGGATGAGTGTAAGTACTGTGGCCACGAGTTAGCGAGGGGATTTGAACCCCTGGGGAAAAGGGCTTAGATCTTTTGCATAGCCAGGCTCTGCCACGCTAACAGACTTTATCTGAGGGAAAGTGGTAGACTGATATTAATTAAGTTGTTTTTACTAATTTTCAGCGATGGCTTGATTGATCATGGGCCATGTTGCTTCGGTCCTTTCGTACTAGAAGTAACTCTTTATAGATAGAAACCGACCTGGATTGCTCCGGTCTGAACTCAGATCACGTAGGGTTTTAATCGTTGAACAAACGAACCGTTAGTAGCGGCTGCGCCACTTGGATACCCTGATCCAACATCGAGGTCGTAAACCCATTTGTCGATATGAGCTCTTGAAATGGATTGCGCTGTTATCCCCAGGGTAACTTGGTCCGCTGATCAAAAAATTGGATCAGTTGGTCAATGTGTTGATTCTTAGAGGTGTAGCTCTTGGGTTAGGTGGGTAGGTCCTTTCGTCGTGGAGGATTTGTTTTTCTCCGCGGTCACCCCAACCGAAAACTAGTCATTAGTACTGCGTGGTTTATAGGTTTTTTAGATGGCAGGTAAGACTGAGTTTTAAGCTCCATGGGGTCTTCTCGTCTTATATATTTATCCCCGCTTCTTCACGGGGGGATCAGTTTCACTGAGTAGAGTGGGGAGACAGTGTAACCCTCGTGATGCCGTTCATACTAGTCCTCATTTAAAGAACAAGTGATTGCGCTACCTTTGCACGGTTAGGGTACCGCGGCCGTTTAATTTTATCACTGGGCAGGCTGGACCTCCTATAAAGTAGCAGGAGGCGATGTTTTTGGTAAACAGGCGGGGTTAGTTATTTGCCGAGTTCCTTCCCATTCTTTTACTCTTTCCATAAATGTACTTGTGTAAGGTTGACATGTTGGGCAGTAAGGTTTTCTTGATGAGTTGTTACTTGTAGCTAAAAAAATTTTAAATACCAATGATTTGTTCATTTTGGTTCATGTTTACATTTTGGAGAAGGGCTTCTTCTTGTTACTAGTTCTAACATAAGGTTCTTCATAAAGGTATGAAGTCATTCAGTATTAGTAAAGGGTTGAGTTAAGTTTATGGTATTTTTTTGGTAGACAATAAAGCTTTAACGCTTTTTTAAAGGTGGCTGCTCTTAGGCCCACTTTGTTGTGTTTTAGGTTTGTTACCCGTTATTTGAGGTTGTATCCTTTTTCAAATAGGCTGTACCTTATTTGAATAGCTCTTAAATTTTAGGGTGTATTAGAAGATACAGAAAATTTAAGGTAGGACTTAGATCCTTTTCCTGAATAACCAGCTATCTCTAGGCTCGGTAGGTTTATCACCTCTACTTAAAAATCGTCCCACTCTTTTGCAACAGAGACGGGTTGGCCCATAAGGCTGTTCTTAAGTAGCTCGTCTAGTTTCGGGAAGTCAAACTTAAGGTGCGTTTTGCTTGGTTAGACTCGTTAAACCATGATGCAAAAGGTACGAGGTTGAGGCTCTGCTGTTTTGTGCTTAAAATTTTCACTGTTATTTCACTTTTCCCTTGCGGTACTAGTTTCTATAGCTTCTAGACATTTTTCAATCGCCTTTACTTGAAGTGTAAAATGTTTTATAAAGTTGTTAGTTGAAAAAATTTCATTAGGGGTAGAGAGCTAAGTTTTTGGCTCAAAATGATCTGAGTTAAACGGACATGTTCTTGGTGTAAGCAAGATGCTTTAGTTAAGCTACATTTTGTTAATCCAAGCGCACTTTCCAGTACGCTTACCGTGTTACGACTTACCTCTTCTGGTGTGCATAATTTTGTTATTAACTTTGCAGAAGCGTTTGAAGAGGGTGACGGGCGGTGTGTACGCGTCCCAGCGCCAGGTTAAAAAGAACTCTCTATTTTCTTTTTACTGCTAAATCCGCCTTCATGACTAGATTGCACGTAGTCTTTCGTTGTGTTCTATTAGTAGAAATTGTAGCCCATTGCTTACCACTTCGTGGGCTGCACCTTGACCTGACGTATTTATTGAAAATCATTTGGCTCACTAGTAGACGTTCATATGGTAAGCTTACGACGGAGGTATACAGGCTGATATGCTAGAAGTGGTGAGGTATATCGGGGAGAATCGATTATAGAACAGGCTCCTCTAGGTGGGTGGGGCACCGTCAAGTCCTTTGGGTTTTAAGCTTGGGCTCGTAATTCCCGGGCGGTTAAAGGTGTAGGTAAATATTTTACGGCTAGGCATAGTGGGGTACCTAATCCCAGTTTGTGCCCTAGCTGTCGTGGGGTCAAGTGGTTTGGTTAGAGTAACTTTCGTTTTTGTGTTTCTTTAAACAAGCGTGTCACAGCTTGGTTGTGGTTTAACCCTAATCTTAAAGGCACTTTAAACACGCTTAACGCCGAGTAATATCAACTTGAGCCTAGCGGTGTAGCCGCGGCGGCTGGCACCGTATTAGCCGGCTCTTGGTTCTCTGACTGAGTCAAGCTGACGCTTATTAACAATGTTAATCACTGCTGAATTCCCTTGAGGGTGTGGCAAAGCTAGGTGTAATGGGCTAGAAAAATCTGTGCCTGATACCAGCTCCTTGTCCTGGCGAGGTTAGAAGGGCGTTCTCACGGGTGTGCTGATACTTGCATGTGTAAGTCGAGAGGTAGCTGATAATAAGGCCAGGACCAAGCCTTTATGCTTGTAGAACTTTTCAGGGTTCATTTTAGCGTTTTCAGTGCTACGCTTTGTAGTTAAGCTATACGAGCTCAGGACATAGTTAAATTAGAATATTGGCTTTGGGGGCCAGAGGTGGGGGTTTAATTCCCCTTGTCTTGAAGCCCTGGGTGAGGATTAGTCCACGATCTTTGGTTTACAAGACCAATGCTTTAAGCTAAGCTACCGGGGCAGTAGCTTTTACTTGGACTTGCACCAAGAGGTACTGGAGCCTAAGACCAGGGGAAGAGCTGTTTTCCTTTAAAAGC